ACAAAACTTAACGATTAAGCTTTGCATGGGAAGCTGCCACCTGTCTGTAATAGGAACCGAGTCGCTAAAAGCAGGAGTTTCATCAGCATCGAGTTCTTGAGCCCACGGAACGGGGAGTGTTAACGAGTCACTAACCCGTAGTGCGTAAGAGTCACGTACCCCTTAGTCTGGGTAAAGCTTCCTAAACCTCGCGATTCGACCGTTGGAGCTGAGTCAATCTTGCCAAATTGGCAACTTGAATGTCTGGGTCTGTCCTATAGAATTGCTCATGGAACTTGCTTTCCAGATCGTACCAACTGTTAATAGAGTTTGGAGGGATGTTCATATACCAGGGGAAGGCCGATTTAGTAAGAGAGTTGGCAAAGAGCCTCAACTTGAGGTAGTCCTTGGACCTAGCTTCCCCGCACTGGACCGAGAACCGAGCTATATGCTCAATAGTCGACTTCTTCTCCTCACCGGAAAAGAGAACAAACTCAGGCACCTTATACCCCTTTGGAAACTGATGAACTCGGTCGATCCAATCAGGGTATGCTTTCCTAGCCGTCGGCCTCAGATGGACGAGACAAAGAACGCAACTCAGGGGGCGAGAACTCAGAGAGGTGGAGGTCCGGACAAGGCTAGAGCCAAGCAGAGGGATGGAGTAGGGGACGGTTGGTGAAAGTAGGCACGAGTGGAGAGGCAGGTGAGGAAGCGCAGGTGTAAAAGTCGAGTCTAGTATTTTTGCTTTCTTTCGTAGGCGAGTGAGAAGCGAGAGTGCAGGCTCGCCCCGAAAGCGAGCCGGGAGCGATCAAAGGCGATAAACGCTTGATTGTATTCTTGACTGATTCAATTGATAACGAGAGATAAAGGTACCCCGACCATGCCCAAAGGGGTTTAATAACTAGTAGTGGCGTGCTGAACTGAAAAGTACGGTGAAGCTTTCGGAGCGTAGTGAGGTGAGCCAGTGCCTGTTGGTGGTCAAGTCCCAGTGGAAGTGGAAGTTGTTGGGCGTTCAGGTTGCAAAGGAAGTTGGTGGGCTAACGGTGGTCCAGGTAAGGTAGGTGGGGAAGGCTCGCCACGAGATCGACCGATAGCTTTGACCCAACCCCGGAAGCGGAAGTGCCAGAGAGACGATCTTTGTGAGGCAGAGTGACATTCCAAGGTCAGGTATAAGGTGCTACGGGAACGATGTCTCAAAGGTCAGTGCCAAGGGCTCAACGCGGAAGCAATCCGCTGCTCACAGGGACCGTGCGGGCTGACGCTCTTCTCTCTCAGGCAAAGAAATGTGATTTTAACTTTCGCTGGTTCAAGGTAGGCTGCTTAAGCAGAGGTTGTTGTTGTTGTTGGCGTGAGTGAAGGCGTTCCTTCCGGTGGGCATGACGAAGCTAAGCTGGAACTAATTACGAAAGCATAATCGTTTTCAAGGCTAGGGAAGGCTAGGGCATAAAAGGCTAGTAGGGCATAAAAGGCTAACAGCTTTTCCGAGTCAAAAGCGGCTAAAAACACTCAGCCATAAGTTCCGGTTTCACCACAGTACAGGGCTAAATAAAGGGGCTCAAGGTTGGCATGACGAAGCGTCGGGCATCAAAGCTACCGGTTTCAAAGTTCAGTTCTAACGGGCGTTCGGAAAGGCTTGAAATCGTAACGTACAGGTAGACTTTGCCAAGGCAAGGAAAGTAGTAAGAAAGATATCGATGGAGCGGGCAGAACCTCGAGTAAGACAACCAACCCTGGAGGCCATGGCTTGGCTTTATCCCGTAGGTAGTAAGAACAGAGAGAGCCTTCTGTGCTAGCAATACAGAGAGGTGGGGATTGAATGAGGCGAGCGCTGACTGCAGCAAGACCACCAGACCCTAAAAAGAATAATAACAACGTTCAGCAAGCCGAAGCCAGCCAGACAGGCACCACCAGATACAGGGCGGGCAGTTACTCCACCGAATCAGAGGGCAGATACCCGGACCAAAAGGAGTGAGCTCCGATCTACGCGGAGAAAGCTAAACAAAACGGACTTCACACAGAGGGGGGAGCCGGGCGTAGAACTCTTAGTTGAAAAACGTTTAAAAACTTAAGTAGTGGTGGCTTAGCCTCGAAAGCTAGAAGTGCAGATTCGAACTCCGCTGAAGCTGCTAAAGAAAGTCAAGATCACCTGCCTGTGCCCACATCCCTGGCAAAAAGTGACATCACCGACCGGATCGGCGAGTCAGAGGCAGCTTAATAAGCTCGACAAACTGGAGACGACTAAGTTGACGTCATCAGCTGGTCAGAGGAAGTTGACTAAGCTAGACCAGAGAGAGGGATAGGACGTTTACGCAGTGAAACCAGCGAGCGGAAAGAGCGAGCCAATCTTGAGTCAATAAGATGCGATAAGAGCCCTTTTTTTAGCCAGTTCCTGTGCCTGGGATTCATTCCAGTCTGTAAAGTTAAAGTAATCTGGTGGATGGGGCCCGCCTCACCATTCCCCTTCTCCAAAGAAATAAAAAAAGAAAAATCACCATGAAAAAGGCCTGCCTTTCAGTACGTG